TTATTAAAGTTCTATTTCTGTCAGAGGGCAATATGAATGTTCTATCATCTTCCATCACCACACTAAAAGTCTTATACGATATATCCGGTGTGGAAGTAGGCCAACATCTCTATTGGCAAATAGGGGGGTTACAAGTCCATGCCCAAGTACTTATTACTTCTTGGGTTGTAATTGCTATCTTATTAGGTTCTGCCACTCTAGCTGTTCGGAATCCACAAATCATTCCGACTGATGGTCAGAATTTCTTCGAATATGTTCTTGAATTCATTCGCGACGTGAGCAAAACTCAGATTGGAGAAGAATACGTTACTTGGGTTCCCTTTATTGGAACGCTCTTTCTATTTATATTTGTTTCTAATTGGTCAGGGGCTCTTTTACCTTGGAAAATCATAGAGTTACCTCATGGGGAGTTAGCCGCACCCACAAATGATATAAATACTACGGTTGCTTTAGCTTTACTCACGTCATTGGCATATTTTTATGCGGGTCTTAGTAAAAAAGGATTAGGTTATTTCGGTAAATACATTCAACCAACCCCAATCCTTTTACCCATTAACATCTTAGAAGATTTCACAAAACCTTTATCACTTAGTTTTAGACTTTTCGGGAATATATTAGCTGATGAATTAGTAGTTGTTGTTCTTGTTTCTTTAGTACCTTTAGTAGTTCCTATACCGGTTATGTTTCTTGGATTATTTACAAGTGGTATTCAAGCTCTTATTTTTGCAACTTTAGCTGCGGCTTATATAGGAGAATCTATGGAGGGTCATCATTGACTAGTTTTGAACTCTGTTTTTGCTTAGCTTAGCCCAACTCAATGTATGCCTGTCTCAAGATACTATACGTAAGAAAAATAAACATCCAAAGTATGGTATATTACGAGCTAGAATCTAGAGTAATAGCAAATAAAGATTATGATATGAGCGAATTGTTGGAAAAATGGGAAAAAGATCTTTTTCCCATTTTTATGGTTTGGCCCTTTTATCTTTACCTTCCTCAATTAATATTCTAGATTGTTCAGCCAATTTCAATAGTAAATCTAAATATTAATGATTTAGATTTTCGATGTTGTATCCCATGGGCTGAGAACTAAAAGGAATAAAAAGGTTTACAAAAACTTAGAGGCCTAAAAAAGTTTTTGTTAGGAGAGGGGGTCAATTAGATATATGGAATCTAATGGCTATAAGCGAACTTTTGTGGATGTTTCAAAGAAAATTTATAGAATCCGATTGAATCTAAGATACGAATCATTGGTTTACATTATGTAACAAAGGCATGTATATGTGATAATTGACTAGTTATATATGAACTCGAGATATATATAATTTGCCCTACTCCGGACCTGGCTTTCAAATAGAAGTCTTTTCCTTTCGTCTGGTCTATGGCTGTGAATTGAATGAATAAGGAGATTAAATTGAAATAAATAAAAATAACGACGAACTCAAAGAATGATTCGGAACAAAAAAAAATAGAACAAGTAAAGTAATATAAATTCACAAAGATAAAGACTTCGTGGAGGATAGGAACTCCAAAAGAGATGTTGGGGTAGTTCGGATGATTCAATAATATTAGTCCGGAGTTTTTAGTTTGTTTTGAATGAATCGGAATAGTTAAGTCCTAATTCTTGATTGTATCATTAACCATTTTTTTTTCTTTTTTGCGAGGAACTTATCATGAATCCATTGATTTCTGCCGCTTCCGTTATTGCTGCTGGATTGGCCGTAGGGCTTGCTTCTATTGGACCTGGAGTTGGTCAAGGTACTGCTGCGGGTCAAGCTGTAGAAGGTATTGCGAGACAGCCCGAGGCGGAGGGAAAAATACGAGGTACTTTATTACTTAGTCTAGCTTTTATGGAAGCTTTAACAATTTATGGGCTGGTTGTAGCATTAGCGCTTTTATTTGCGAATCCTTTTGTTTAGTTTAACCTAAAAAATACTTAGAGTATTTTTTGACTTTGACTTGCCTTTTAAAATTATAGCAAGATTTCACTCCTACAATTATTCGTTGAGACAATAACTCTGGGAAGGACTGATGTGAGATTTGAGATATAGCCCGATACCTAATTATAATTAAGTATCATTCTTATTGGGAATTTCAATTGAAAAAAAAAAGAGGGCGGGACGTGATACAAAAAGAACTCTGTTCTTTTTTTTTTTTTAGTCTATCTATAAGGGGAGATCATATGAAAAATTTAACTGATTCTTTCCTTTCCTTGGGGCACTGGCCATCCGCCGGGAGTTTAAGATTTAATACCGATATTTTAGCAACAAATCTAATAAATCTAAGTGTAGTGCTCGGTGTATTGATCTTTTTTGGAAAGGGAGTGTGTGCGAGTTGTTTATTTCAAAAATAGGCTGGATCCAACCAGATGCACTTTGTTCGTTTTTGTTCGTTAGAACTAAGAAAGAAAGGTGCATAATCCCGCGAATTACTTCTGAATAAATTATATGTAAGAACTATAGCATTTCGTAATTTGTTGGTAAATCTACCGTCCTTTGAT